ATTATGTGGCACAGGGGTTATATCCCGTATGAAATTTAATAGTATACCACTTCTACGAATAGCTCTTAATGCCGCATCTCTCCCGAGACCGGGACCTTTTATCATGACTTCTGCTCGTTGCATACCTTGATCCGATACTGTCCGAATAGCATTTCCCGCTGCGGTTTGAGCGGCAAAGGGTGTCCCCCTTCTTGTACCCTTGAATCCACAAGTACCGGCGGAGGACCAAGAAATCACCCGACCCCGTACATCTGTAACAGTCACAATGGTATTGTTGAAACTAGCTTGAACATGAATAACTCCCTTTGGTATTCTACGCGCATTCTTACGTAAACCAATACGTCCATTTCTACGTGAACGAATTTTTGGTATAGGTTTTGCCATATTTTATTATCTCATAAATATAAGTCAGAGAAATATGGATATATCCATTTAATGTCAAAAACAAATCTTTTATTTCAATATTTATTATATTTTTTATAGAATTCATTTATATATTATAGAATTATATAATGAATTCGAAATTCATTTCTATATTTCTTATTTCTATAGAATCTATTTCTACTTTAATTATTTATATTTCATTATTTATATTTCCATTTCAATTGTTTATATTTCATATTCAATATAATATATTGAATATGAAATGGAATTTTCTAATTTTAATTGAAATTCCATTTTTTTATTTGCGCATCTGGTCCTTTAGCTTTAGAAAGCTCTCTTTTTTGTTTTTGGAAATATTATCCTTGTTTTTGTTTATGTCTTGGATTGGAACAAATTACTATAATTCGTCCTCGCCTACGAATCAGTCGACATTTTTCGCAAATTTTACGAACAGAGGCCCTTATTTTCATATTTTTCATTCCTTAACTTAATTCTGAATCTATTTTATTGGAAGAAAATATGTTTTCCTGAAATTTAGAACTTCTAATTGTATCCCCTAAAAAAGGAATGTTGAAGTTGAAAAAATAGTCTAATCATTCTAATCTTTGTTCTGGGGTCTATAAATTATATGCCCTCCGGTTGACTCAAAAAATGACTTACTTCTGTTTTTTTGTTTTTACTTTAACTTTAAGTAGTATATGTATAAACTATGTTGAATCCTTTCTGAAACATAACCTAAAATCAGATCTTCATTATCTAAACGAACCCGGAATATACCGTTGGGAAGTGATGCATTAATTGAAACTAAATCATCATAAAGCCATTTTTTCGTTTATTCTATTCTTATTTGAGTTTTGAAAACCCTTCACGTATTAACTAATGGACGAGGAGTAACATTAGAAATTTGTTTTTTTTTTCTCTCTTTTTTCACCAATATATATGTAAGTTTCTCATAGAATTCGTATATCAGAAAGATTACCATATATAACACAAAATTTCTCCGCCAATTCTTTCTAATCGAGCCTCTCGATCTGTCATTATACCTCGAGAAGTAGAAAGAATTACAATCCCCATCCCTCCTAAAATTCTCGGAATTTTTTGATAATTAGAATAGATTCGTAGACCGGGCCTGCTGATCCGTTTTAAATTCAAAATAGTTTTATATGATCCTTTTCTATTTCTTCTATGTCGTAGAGTTAAAACTAAAAAATCCTTGTCAATCGCCCGATGCTTTCTCACGGTTTCAATAAATCCGTCCCGTAAAAGTATTTTAACAATGTTTTCGGTGATGTTAGTAGATAGTATTCGAACCGTTCCCTTTCTATTCATATCAGTATTTCGTATAGAGGTTATTATGTCAGCAATCGTATCCTTTCCCATGATAAACTAAAATGATTGTTGCCCTTGACTTTTCATATAATTCACATGCTATTTTTTATTTTCATTTCATTTTTTTTTTTATGACTTCTTATAAATAATTAAAGAATTAAAGAAAAGTATCCGTTTCGAATTAAAAAGGTATATGCGTGAGACATAATCTATTAATTAATTTATTTCATTCAAATAGATAAAAATATCCTGGTCTTGTTTTATAATACCTCGGGTGCTAATGAAACTATTTTAGTGAAATTTAACTGTCTCAATTCTCGTGCGATCGCGCCAAAAATTCTAGTTCCTTTTGGATTTCCTTCTTGATCAATGACAACCGCAGCATTATCATCATATTGTATTATCATACCATTGTTACGTTTGAATTCTTTACAAGTACGTACAATTACAGCTCTGATCACTTCTGATTTTTCTAAAGGTGTGTTTGGTACTGCTTCTTTGATTACAGCAACAATAATGTCACCAATATAAGCATATCGTCGATTACTAGCTCCTATGATTCGAATACACATCAATTCGCGGGCCCCGCTATTATCGGCTACATTCAAATGGGTTTGAGGTTGAATCATATCATTTTTGATTTGTTCTTTCAGTGCAAAGGTCGAAGTCAAAACGAAATATTAGAAATATTGTTTGTCTAAAAAAAAGAAACCAAACCTACAATTGCAATTGTTTTTTCATTCCAAAGACTTCTTTTTCTTTGCTTTGGTTCGAATTATTATCCCGAAATAATGAATTGAGTTCGTATAGGCATTTTGGATGCTGCTATTGAAATAGCTTTTCTGGCTATATTTTCTGTGACTCCACTCATTTCATAAAGTATTCTACCCGGTTTAACAACAGCTACCCAATATTCGGGAGATCCTTTTCCCGACCCCATACGTGTTTCTGTAGGTCTTACTGTAACTGGTTTGTCTGGAAATATGCGTACCCATATTTTTCCACCACGTCGGGCATTTCGTGACATTGCCCGGCGTCCTGCCTCTATTTGTCTAGATGTGATCCAAGCGGGTTCAAGTGTCTGAAGAGCATATCTACCGAAGGAAATATGATTACCTCGATAGGATATTCCTTTCATTCTTCCTCTATGTTGTTTACGGAATCTGGTTCTTTTGGGGTTATAGTTGATGGTTTTTTTTCAATCCCATCTCTACTACAGAACCATACATGAGATTTTCACCTCATATGGCTCCTCGCGAATCAAACGATTAAAAAGAATATGCATTTATTTTTCTATTTATTTTTCTAATGAATAATAGAATAATGAATAATAGAATATAAATATACTGAATCGTGGTGTTTTTTGAGATTTCATCGAATTTATTTGGTCTATTGGAAATTAGTATATATCTTGTTTTGATATATAACTAAACATGTATTCTATTTCTATTTTATATTCTATATTATAGACAATTTTTGCTACCCATATAGAACTGTATAATAATGTTTTGTTATTTATAATATAAGGTAAGGTTATAATGAATCTTTATTTTGTTTTTCTGTTTATTATCATATCGGATTGGTCCAAATTTCTAAATTCACAATAAAATAAAAATTTTCGCGGGCGAATATTTACTCGTTCATTATCTATTTGTAGGGTTTAGCCCTATGAGACTCCTCAGAATAAATGGATTTGTCTTTGATTCGTTCGCCATCCCATCCAATGAATCATTAAGATTCCGAATCTTATGTATTCACAGGTTCCGTCGTTCCCATCGCTTCTCAATTAATGGTTAGGTCTTAATTCTACAATGAAGCTCCTAATAAAATTTTATTTTTTCTTGAGTCAACCTTCTCAGTTTTTATTGACTCGGGGCTCTTGATTTGTTTGTTCTATGGATATATTTATCTAATTAGAATATATTCATTTACTTATGGATTTTTTTAGTATTGCTGCTTTCTTACATTACCCTTTTCTGAAATGACTCATAGACCTTACATATTAGAATCGGATATCATTGATATTTTTTTTCTCTCTTTCTTTCATCCTTCCACTTATCCGTATATTCTTATTGCTTCACAACTCATAATCCAATTAGTTTTTCTTTTTTTTTTTGCAATATTTGACAGTTGCTATAATGATATCACCAATATATCATATTTTTCCTTATATTTTGTATATCTTGATTGGTTCTTTAGATCCACATAATGCGGAGCGATGAGTTGGTTATTAGCTCGATAGTTATTTTTTTGTTGTGAATCCTACCCACTCTAAAAAACCAACGAGTCGCACACTAAGCATAGCAATTACATCAATATCAAATGATTAATCGAATTTTGAATTTTTAATTCAACCTTAAAAAATTGCTCATTTTTTGTTTTATCACCAGCAGATAAAGATAAGGAAAAGCTTCTTATTCTTCGTTTACAAATATCCAAATTTTTATGCCTAATACCCCATAAATAGTTCGAACTGTATAGGAACAATAATCAATTTTAGCTTGAATGGTTTGTAGAGGAACCCTACCTTCTCTGATCCATTCAACACGTGCAATTTCTTTTCCGTCGATACGTCCCGCAATTTGTACTTGAATTCCTTTTGTACCCGCCTGTTCGCTTAATTCAATAGCTTTTTTCATTGCTTTACGAAATGAAACTCTATTCTTTAATTGTCTGGCTATAAATTCTGCAAGAATATTAGGGTGTCCATAAGGATTTGCAATTCTTGTAATAGCAATGTTGAGTTTTTGGTTCACACAATTAAGTTTTTTTTGTACATTTATCTGTAATTCTTCAATTCTTCGAGGCTTACCTTCTCCTTCTATTAAAAACTTTGGGAATCCCATATAGATTATGATTTGGATCAGATCAATTCTTTTTTGAATCTTTATTTGTGCAATTCCTTCAACACCAGAAGACATTCTCATATTTTTTTTTACATAATTCTTGACATAATCTCGTATTTTTTGATCTTCTTCTAAACTCTCGAAAAAATTTTTTGGTTGTGCAAACCAAAGAGAATGATGACTTTGGTTTGCACCAAGTCTGAAACCGAGCGGATTTATTTTTTGTCCCATAACCCTCCACTACTATACATAAAATACATAAAATGACACGTCCTATCTGGGTATACTTTACGGTTTTTTTTAAGCATAAAATAGCATAACATAATATGGCTTGCGTCTTTCATACTCTATCCTAATCTATAATATCTATAGATATATCTTTCAATCCAATAGTTATATGACAATTTATCCGAAAAATTCTTCTTCGAGCTCGAAGTTTGT